TTCTACTCTGACATAAAGTTCTTGTTTCGACAATTCAAAAGTGGGAGAAGGCTTTTTACTAATGAATCGATATTCAAAATCATTCCATTCGGAATCCCTTGCTTTATCAAAGCGACGGACTTCTAAATTCTCATAGGGCCCCCCCGGAATTCCTTCCAGAGCCTGTTGAATAATTTTGATGGATTCCGCCATTTCACTGATTCGTACTAAATAACGAGCTAATGAGTCTCCTTCTTTTTGCCATTGGACTTCCCAATCGAATTCATCGTAACACTCATAATGATCAACTTTACGAAGATCCCATTGCATTCCGGAAGCTCGTAGCATTGGTCCTGATAAACCCCAATTTATTGCTTCCTCTCCACCAATAATGCCCACTCCTTCAACTCGTTCCAAAAAAATGGGATTCCGCGTAATAAGCTTTTGATATTCAACAACTCCTGTTAAAGAATAATCGCAGAAATCCAAACATTTATCTATCCAGCCATGAGGTAGATCAGCAGCTACTCCCCCGATACGGAAATAATTATGCATCATTCGCATACCTGTGGCAGCTTCGAATAGATCATATAGCAATTCCCTCTCTCTGAAAATATAGAAGAAAGGAGTCTGTGCACCGATATCCGCCATAAAAGGCCCAAGCCATAACAAATGAGAAGCTATACGACTCAACTCCAGCATAATGACTCTGATATAGCTGGCTCTTTTAGGTACTTGAATATTTCCCAATTGTTCTGGTGCATTTACCGTTATTGCCTCTGTGAACATAGTAGCTAAATAATCCCAACGTGTTACGTAAGGTAGATACTGTATAATTGTTCGGTTTTCCGCAATTTTTTCCATCCCTCTGTGTAAATAACCCAATACGGGTTCACAATCAATAACATCTTCACCATCTAGAGTAACGATGAGTCGAAGAACACCATGCATTGATGGGTGGTGAGGACCCATATTGACTATCATGAAGTCTTTTCTTATATCCGGTACAGTCATATGTTTTCTTCCCCGATTCATTATTTCATGAATTGCTGAAAACGAAACGAGGTTCATCAAAATTCAAGATCTAATAAAGCAAATAATTCAAACGAATTTTCAAATTAACGAGTTTTTGGTTCCCGAATATCCAACTGACCAATTAATTCTTTATAACGTACTCTATTTTTCTTTGACAAATAAGCCAGTATACGTTGACGTTTTCCCAGAATTTTCCGCAGACCTCTCTGAGATAAATAGTCTTTTCTGTGCAATTCCAAATGTGAAGTAAGTCTCCGTATCTTATTGGTGAAACTGAATACTTGAAATTCAACAGACCCTTTGTTTTTTTCTTTTTCTTCTTGCGGAATAACTGAGATGAATGCATTTTTTACCATAAAAAGAATTCTTCTCTCTCTCTCTTTTTTTTCTTTCTTTTCCACAGATATGGATTTTACCGATCAGGAATAATAATAATGCCAGTCATTTAGATCTGGTACACACAATAAAATAATATGGATTTATTCATAGACTACTTTCTATCGAATCCAATTGAAAATTGGATTCGATAGAAGGAGATGGTACATTTCTACACCCACAAAAGGGAATGATTGGGACTTAAGAAAATTCTGCCGATTCATTCCTAGATCCAATTGATATGATACATCATTGAACATGTATCAGAATCTAATGTAACACAACGTGTGTGTACATTTGTATACCTTTATATACCGGATATGACACGTGATATAGATATATAGGAAATCCACCATCAACTAATTCTGACTCGTGGATACATATGTATCCTTGACATACTGAAACGACTGCCATTATTGGTATCAAACCAGTAGCGATTCATACAAGCTAAATCTTCTAATCGATAATTGGGCCAAAGAAACAATTTGAATTGGATAAATTTATTTATATCTGTATCAAAATGCTTGTCCTCATCCAAAAATTGCACACAGTTCCTTACGTTGTTGCCATTGAAAAATACTGAATTTCTATTCACAACATTCTCATTCTCGGAATTCAAACAAATTAGAATTCTCAATTCTCTACGACGTCTAGGAGATGGAATATTTTCAGGAACAAGCAAAGCATAATTATTTTCATCTCCATTCACAAGTACCTTTCCATGTTGTGCAATGGATCTATCGAAATAATCTTCATCAACATATTTTTTTTCTCGGCATATTCGATTAGTTTGGTACTTATTCTTATGGACCAATGAAATACTTATGGTTTGATACATAATCCATTGTCCATCCCATTTTATAGACAGACGAACCGGTTCGATAATCAATATTCCCCTTTTTATCAATTCTGTAAGAGTTAGATCCTTCTGAATCAGCATTACATCCAGGCGCATTTCTCCTCTTTGAATAGAGGATATAGCAATTTCCCTTGGATTTATCAGCCTAAGCAGGAGACAATATACCTTGATATTATTGATCATTCTTTGATTCAAAGGATCATCCCATCTCAATTGAAAAAGCAAATACCTTTTCAGGAAGAAATCTAGTTCCGCTTCCTTATTGCTCTTGGATTGTCTTTTCTTTCTACGTTTTTTAATGTCTGATTCCGCGGAATCTTTTTCAAGATCTTTTTGTCGGTTTCGTGGATCTGATCCAAGATTCCCTTGACCCAGCTGTTCTTTTTCTTCTTGATTTCGATTCTCTAATTCAAGATATTCTTTTTGATTAGATGATAGACGAAGATCCTTTTTTTGATTTCTGTTGATGTTTTTATTTTCACTAATGTTTTCATTTCCATTCAAATTGAAAATAAGTAATTTGATTGGTATGATCCACGGTTTAATCTTATATGCATCATAAAGTAGCACAAATTCTGAGAAGAACCAGGGTTCTAGATTCGATATGGGACGATGTAGCATTTCTTCATTCATTCCCATCCAATCAAAAAAAAACCTTTTTTTTTGATTGGATGGGTTGATTTCTTGATGAATCGTGAGATAAAAAAGATCTTTCTTATCAATTATTTGATAATCATTAGTCCCAGTCTTAGTATTTTTATTAATGTTGGTTCCAGTATCTATATCGGTCCAAATCTCAATATCGATATTCTTTCTAAGAAAAAAATTGAGAATTCTCCACTCCAAATATTTTCTATCCGGATTTTTCCCCGTATCAATAATAGACCCTTCCCCTAGATAATCATTAATAGCTATACCCCCGGGTACATAAAATGATTCGGGTTTAGGCATGTTGTAATTATATGGAATCTCTCGGTCTCCATTTACTTGGAATGGCGATCCATAAATATATGAGTCCTTCCTGTCTTCATAATGAATATATTTATGTGATAAAAGATCATATCTGTAGTGTTTTTTAAATTTTTCTTTTTGACTCGGTAATGAGTTCACTACATAACTATTTTGTTTCTCGTAATGAATTAATTGGTCTTTTTCTTTTTCATATGAATCTTTTTTTGAGTCTTTATTTTGAATCATACGACGTTGATTGACTCTATTTCGCCATTTTTGCGGGACTAATTTAGACCATCTAGTCTGAGATAAATTGTATTGATAATGACCCCTTAACCAATTTTTCCATTCATTCATTCCAGAATTCGGAAGTTTCTTAGACCTTGATTTGGCGTCCAATATTCCTCGTGTCCCAAAATGGTTCTTTATTCTATCCTTAAGAAAAAGATATGCTCCGCGATATTGAAGTACAGATCTCAAGTAATACTTATTAATAATTTGGATTTGTGATAAATTGTAAAATACATATGCTTGGGACAAGGAAGATAAGTCACAATAAATCGGTGATTTCTTATTACTAATATTAGAAAGATACTTTTTTATAGTCGAAATAAAGTGAATTGCATTTTGATTTGTTTCATCAATTCCTTCTTTATTTCTTTCATCATTGTAAATGCCTTTGTCGATAATTTTTTTTGTTGATTCAAATTCAAGGAAAAGTTGTGCATTTATTCTGATTCTGGGAATATTAATGTTACATAGAAAGATATCCATATAGATTCTTTCAATGAAAGATTTCATAAAATAGTGCCATTTACGTATTAATCGGGCGCCTCCTCTTTTTGATATCTGCCAAATATGTTTCTGTGATTCCGATCTTTTATCATCACAACCTGTCTCGTTAGGACTAATCTTTCTATTTGGAGTTAGAAAGATTTTTCTCTTGTCTTTTGTAATCCTTTCTATTTTATTTCGGATTGTGGTTGTCCTATCAGCCAGATCCTTCATTTTTTTTTCTGTCAGTGAATAATTTGTCCAATCCACAGATCTAATTCGAATGATCGATTCATGGTTAATCTTATTACTAATTATAGAATCTTTTCTATTTTCATTCGGTTCATATACTTTCCTCAATCCAAATAAGAAAATTGGATTTACTTTTGCAAACTCTTTTATTATTCTTTTTATAAATAGAACTGTTTTGAGAATCCATCTTGTTTTTTCTTTTAAAACCCTTAGAAACCATTTTTTTCTTTCTCCTAAAGCTCTTAGAACTAGAAAACATTTCTTTTTCACTTTTCTAATTTTTTTTTCGAGTTCTTTCCAAATGGGGTCAAAAAAGGAAGGTCGTTTTCGGGGAGAACCAAAAGGTAGTTCAGTTTCCATCCCCCAGACTGTTAAAAAACCAAAATTTTCTTTTTTTCCTTTCTTTTTCATTCGATCTCTATGATCGAATCGTAGCTTAGATCTGTGCCAAGGTTTCAGACAGAAAGGAAATAGGATCTTTATTTGAATACCGTCTGTTAGCCAGTCTTTCGGAAATTCTGTTTCTGATAATTGAACACCATTATAGGTGCATTTAACATGCATTTCTCTATTCCACTCCTTCCAATCCTCGTACCACTCGGGGAATTGAAATAATAACATACGGCCGAGATTTTTAGCTATTATCAATGAAGGCAATACGATGTATTTTCTAAGAATCGATTGTGTTACTAACATAGAACCTCTTATTGCTTGAGCAAATATAATAGTATCCCAATTTTCTGCTATTGCTATCCGTTCATTCTCTTCCTTTTTC